TGAAAAAATTGCATTTGTAAAAAATTCATACCAATCTACAGAGTAATTTGAATTTTGATGCAAAAGGTTTGTTGATGGAGTTAACCATTTGGATAATATATCCAAATCTACTACTCTTTGATCAAAAGGAATTCCTATTGATCCAATAAACAAAGTGAATAATCCCAATATAAGTAGAGGGAATAGCATAGTATTGTCCGATTCATGAGGATACATATAAGTATCTTTTTTTCCAAAGTAAGTACTAAAACAGCGTATTCTATTTATTACATTATAATATATTTTATATGTATCCTTTGAAGATGAAGAAAGAGAGACCTTATTATTTATTATTGCGAAAAATGAATTTCTATTTACTGCTTTAGGCGCTTCGTCTTTTCCCCATAGAGATATTAAAAAGAACGATCCATTTTTAGTACTACTGTAATTTTGAAAATTAACACGCAAATGTCCATCAAAAGTAAGTAAATACATCCGAAACATATAAAATCCAGTTAATCCTGCTGTGAAACAAGCTATTATTGCGAAAATTGGTGAATACAACCAACTATCATTAAGAATTTCATCTTTGGACCAAAAACAAGCAAGAGGCGGAATACCACAAAGAGAAAGTGTACCTAATAAAAAAGTCATTCTTGTAATTGGAACATATTTTGTTAAACCGCCCATAAGAACCATATTTTGACTTTTATCTGGTGAATAACCAACAATAGGTTCCATTGAATGAATAATAGATCCGGATCCTAAAAACAATAAAGCTTTAGAATAGGCATGAGTGATTAAATGGAATAAAGCAGCTCGATAAGAACCCATACCTAGAGCTAACATAATATAACCCAATTGAGACATTGTAGAATAGGCTAAACTTTTTTTAATGTCTCCTTGAGCAAGAGCCAAAGTGGCTCCTAATAATACTGTTATTACGCCTATTAAAGATATTAGATTCATTATGTAAGGTATTACTATGAAAAGAGGAAGAAGCCGAGCTACAAGAAAAATCCCCGCTGCTACCATGGTAGCAGCGTGTATAAGAGCCGAAATAGGAGTAGGTCCCTCCATGGCATCAGGTAACCATACATGAAGGGGAAATTGTGCAGATTTCGCGATTGCGCCGACGAATAAGAAAGATGCGCACAGAGTAGCAAATAAAGAATTGACCTCATTATTATGGATCAAGTTTTTTACTATTTCGAACAAATCCCGAAATTCAAAACTGCCTGTTATCCAATAAAAACCTAAGATTCCTAATAATAAACCAAAATCCCCTACACGATTAGTTACAAAAGCTTTTTGGCAAGCACTTGCTGCAATTGGTCGTGTAAACCAAAAACCTATTAATAAATACGAACACATTCCCACTAGTTCCCAAAAAATATAAATTTGTATCAGATTGGAACTAGTAACTAATCCCAACATGGAAGTATTAGAAAAACTCATATAAGCAAAAAATCTCAAATATCCTTGATCGTGAGACATATAGTTGTCACTATAAATAAGAACCATAATTCCCACAGTAGTAATTAGTATTGACATAATCGAAGTAAGTGGATCGATCAAGTATCCAAACTCTAATGAAAAATCATTATTGATGGTCCAAGACCATAGATATTGATAAATAAAACTTCCATTTATTTGCTGAAGAGACAGATTAGCCGAAAACGCCATAGTTATACTTAGCATTAAAATACTAATAAAAGCACACATACGATGAAGATTTTTTGTTGCTGTGGGAATAATCAGAAGTCCAAATACTATTGATATAGTAACTGTAAGTGGAAGAAAGGGTATTATCCATGCATATTGATATGTATGTTCCATAAAAAACAAATTTCATTTTTTTTTTTATTATTGTTTCCGATTCACCAATTCTTACCTCTTTCGAGAGGAACAATAATAAAAGAAATCAACATTCTACTACTACATTCTACTACTACTACTATTACTATTATATTTACTATTATATTCTGGTGAGTTATAACCATATAATATAGTAAGGAAAAAGAGTTATACCAAAAACAGTGTTTAATTCGAATGTGGGTCATAGTATCCATTACTAATTCGAATCAATAAAAGGGTACCTTAGTTATTCTAATTAATTGAATTTGAGTAATTATCTAATAAGAGCTAATTGATTGGATTCCAATAAGGAAAACTTATGTTTCTTGGAAGTATTATGATACTCCTTACTTCATATAGAACTGAACTCAAAAATGGACTAAGGTTATCTTTCTCCGGTAATGGAATGTCTTGTTTAAGAGATTAACGACTAATTCTAATTAAATTAGAATTCAAATTTTAGGGATCGCACGCTGAACTTAATCATTAATAAATTTAAATTTTTAAAATGGAATTATTTTTAAAATGGAATTAATAAAATAAATAATAAAAAAAATAAAATAAATAATAAAAAAAAAATTATTTGGATTTTTAAAATAAGACTCTCTTCCTTTTTTTTTATATCCCTATATATGCGATATATAATGGGCACATATATTTATTTGTATTTTTAGATTTTGCATGTTATGTTATTAAATTTATTATCCACAAGATAATTATGGATAATAACTAAAAAGAATGGTCTATTTTGATTTGAACAATACATGTCTTTCACATACAACGATAAAAATGAGTACTCCTTTTTGAATGGCGGTTCCAAAAAAACGTATTTCTCTGTCAAAGAAACGTATTCGTAAAAATATTTGGAAGAAGAAGGGATATTTAACTGCAGTAAAAGCTCTTTCTTTAGCTAAATCTGTTTCCACCGGGCGCTCAAAAAGTTTTTTTTTGCCGTAAATAAATAATAAAAGAAAATCTTGAAATGATCTGAGTCGACATACCATAAAGAATTGAAACTTTTTGAATTCAAGATGAATGATTCACATTAACTAATGTGTTGAACTCCTCAATATGAGTTAGAACTAGCTGCTGTGGTATGTAGAATAAGAATTTTTCCATCTCTTGGTCTCTATAAGATAAGTATTATTTTAGTTTTCATTATAATACACTCATTATTTTTCATTTTGAAGTTAATGTTAACTCGCGATATTTTTATTATTTATTATTATTTTTTTTTTTCAATCTCTCAATTCACTTTTGGAAAAGTTAAAAAAGTGAATTGAGAGATTGAAACTCTTTTCTTATATGTATAGCCCAGGACCCAATTAGATTTAGTAATTTAGTAAATGGTATCATAAATTATAAATTATGGACACAACTATAACTACAACTAATAGTATTATTAATAATACTAAGGTATTGAAATTGTTAGAAAATTTCCTTTGATTTAGTGATTTGATTGTGATACATATGCAATTCTATTTCTATGTTTTTTTTTTTAGAAATCCAGGAAATAAACGAATTGTCATAAAAAAATGGTTTTATAAAAAAAAACATAGAAAAAGGGACAATTTTGAGTTCTATCTGTTCCAGGAGAACTCAGTTTCTAGTATGTGAAAGTTGATTGTTAAAAATGAACCCCACAGCGATACTAACTAAGGATTATTGAAATTCACATATGAATTTCAAATGAAAACGAGCTTTATTCATCGATTCTCATCAAGTTTTCTAAACTATATGCAATTCTGGAATCTCGACGATTCAACATGAACTGACTATTATTTATTATTATTTTATTATTTATTATTATTTAAAGTAAGCCGCCATGGTGAAATCGGTAGACACGCTGCTCTTAGGAAGCAGTGCTAGAGCATCTCGGTTCGAGTCCGAGTGGCGGCATCCCCTAAAAGAAGGGACATAATGGATCCTATAATGTATTTAATTCCCGATTTTAATTCTGTAATGGGGCTCCTCCTTTTTATGATATTTGTGACTTTAGAACATATATTAACTCATATCTCTTTTTCGATCATTTTAATGGTAATTATGATTCATTTGATGACCTTATTAGTCCACGAAATCGTGGGATTGCGCGATTCGTCAGAAAAAGGAATGATAGCCACCTTTTTCTCTATAACAGGATTATTAGTTATTCGTTGGATTTATTCAAGGCATTTCCCATTAAGTAATTTATACGAATCATTAATTTTCCTTTCATGGAGTTTCTCCATTATGCATATAATTTCTAAGATTAAGATACAGAACACAAAAAATGATTTAAGCGCAATAACCGCACCAAGTGCTATTTTTACCCAAGGTTTCGCCACGTCGGGTCTTTTAACGGAAATGCATCAATCCGCAATATTAGTACCCGCCCTACAATCTCAGTGGTTAATGATGCACGTAAGTATGATGTTATTGAGCTATGCAGCTCTTTTATGTGGATCATTATTATCAGTCGCTCTTCTAGTCATTACATTTCGAAAAAACATCAATATTTTTTTGAAAAGAAAACACTTCTTAATTAAGAAATTTTTCGTTGGTGAAATCGAATACTTGACTAAAAAAAGAAGTGTTTTAAAAAACACTTCTTTTCTTTCATTTCGAAATTATTACAAATATCAATTGACTCAGCGTTTGGATTATTGGAGTTCGCGTGTCATTAGTTTGGGGTTTACCTTTTTAACTATGGGCATTCTTTCCGGAGCAGTATGGGCTAATGAGACATGGGGATCTTATTGGAATTGGGACCCCAAGGAAACTTGGGCATTTATTACTTGGACCATATTCGCGATTTATTCGCATACTAGAACAAATCAAAGTTTCCGAGATATAAATTCGGCACTTGTAGCTTCTATAGGATTTCTTATAATTTGGATATGCTATTTTGGGATTAATTTATTAGGAATAGGTCTACATAGTTATGGGTCATTCACATTAACATAACTCTAATTGAATAAACTACATGAAGAATACATAAGAAGATTGTCTCATATATAACGAAAGCTTGTTAGAGTTTTTGAGAACCATTTGACTCAAAGAGTCAAATGGTTCTCAAAAACTCTAGAGGCATCTCATTAAAATCTTAATTAACTTCATTTTTTTTTTTCTTTTGCATTCTACAGCGAACGATTTTAAAAATGAAAGAATTATAAGACTTTTTGTTTCATTAATGAAAACTATCTATAAAAATAATTAGATAGAATAGCTTGTACCTTGTCAACTGATAACAAGAGAACAAAATCCGGATAAATACCAATCCCTATTACGGGTAGAAAGATACAGATCGAAATAAATAGTTCTCGTGGTCCAGAATCGGAAAAATTAGAGTTTGGAACATTGAATAGCTTGTATCCATAGAACATCTGACGTAACATAGATAATAAATAAATAGGAGTTAATATCATTCCAATTGCCATTAAAAAGATAATTAGCACTTTTGGCACCAAAAGAAATTTTGAGCTGGTAATTATCCCAAATAATACTACTAATTCTGCAACAAAACCACTCATTCCTGGCAATGCAAGAGAAGCCATCGAGAAACTACTGAACATGGTAAATATTTTTGGCATTGGGATTGATATCCCCCCCATTTCGTCGAGATAAACAAGACGTATTCTATCACAACTCGTTCCCACCAAGAAAAAAAGTGCAGCACCAATAAATCCATGGGAAAGCATTTGTAAAATGGCTCCATTTAGTCCCATGCCGGTTATAGAACCAATTCCTATAATTGTGAAACCCATGTGCGATACGGAGGAATAGGCTATTCTCTTTTTTAAATTGCGTTGACCGAAAGAGGTTGAAGCTGCATAGATTATTTGCATTGTTCCCACTATCACAAACCAGGGAGAAAATATAGAATGAGCATGGGGTAACAATTCCATATTTATCCGAATCAATCCATATGCTCCCATTTTTAATAAGATTCCGGCTAGAAGCATACATGTACTGTAATGTGCCTCTCCATGGGTATCTGGTAACCATGTATGTAGGGGTATAATCGGTGATTTGACAGCATAAACAATAAGGAAACCAAAATAGAATATTATTTCCAATGCCATAGGATATGATTGATTAGCTAGTCTTTCAAAATCTAATGTTGGTTCATTGGAACCATATAAACCCATACCTAGAACTCCTATTAAGAGAAAAATAGAACTCCCTGCAGTGTACAAAATAAACTTTGTAGCCGAGTACAAACGTTTCTTTCCTCCCCACATGGATAAAAGTAAGTAAACAGGAATTAATTCTAACTCCCACATGATGAAAAAAAGTAAAAGGTCTCGAGAAGAAAATGATCCTATTTGACCACTGTACATTGCTAACATCAGGAAATAGAACAATCGCGAATTTCGAGTAACTGGCCAAGCTGCTAAAGTAGCTAAAGTGGTGATAAATCCTGTCAATAAAATAGGTCCTATGGAAAGTCCATCAATTCCCAATCTCCAGTGAAAATCAAAAATTTTTATCCATTGAAAATCTTCTTCCAATTGGATTAATGGATCATCCAATTGGAAATGGTAACAAAATGCATAAGTCGTTAGAAGGAGTTCTAATAAACATATACATATGGTATACCACCGAAACACCTTATTCCCCCTCATAGGGGGAATAAAAATTAAAGAACCCGCAAATATCGGCAAAACAACAAGTAGTGTTAACCAAGGAAAATAACTCGTGATAAAGACAAGATACGCTTTGACCAGAAAAGACCGTGCTCAGAATCTATGTTCTAGAGTAGGGGCTTTTGTCGATAAAGGGGAATCAAATGATTCAAGTGGAGTTTTTGTAACGTATCAATCAATAAGATAGAGCCATGCTGCGAGTTGTTTCATGCCATAAATAAACACGGACACTCAAAAAATCTGTTGGGCAAGCGGATTCACATCTCTTACAACCTACACAATCCTCGGTTCTTGGCGCGGAAGCAATTTGTTTAGCTTTACATCCGTCCCAAGGTATCATTTCCAATACATCCGTGGGGCAGGCTCGTACACATTGAGTACACCCTATACATGTATCATAAATTTTGACTGAATGTGACATTGAAACTAAAAATTAAAGTTTTGAACATAAAGAATTTTCGATCTGGTATGATAAAATCAATAGTAAATGAATTATATATTTATATTGTAGATACCAGATGAATCAGTAATTTATATAAATTTTTTAGAATGAATATATTTCTAAATCTGTTCATGATAAACTACCAAGAGATTTTGATTTACGTTTTACCAATCACAGTCATATGAGTCGCACATAAATATGAAATAATATTTTATATTTATGAAAAATATATAATTTATGAAAAATATATAATTTATGAAAAATATATAATTTATGAAAAATATATAATTTATGAAAAATATATAATTTATGAAAAATATATATATATATATTAATCGAATTATGATAAATAATTCATATGTCTTTCTTTCTTATATTTATATAATGAATGATTAGGACTAATTATTCAACAAATTCGATTGATTGATACGAGTTGATTTTATGTTATGATGGATCGACGAAACAATAGCTAACCCAATAGCTGCTTCTGCAGCTGCAATAGCTATGACAAAGATTGAGAAAATGTCTCCTTTTAATTGGCGACTATCAAATAAATCAGAAAATGTTACGAGATTTATATTAACCGAATTTAGTATAAGCTCAAGACACATAAGCGCTCTAACCATGTTTCGACTTGTGATTAATCCATAGATACCAATAGAAAATAAATAGATACTCAAAAAAAGTACATGCTCGAACATCATCGACTAACTCCTCATCAATCTCGATTTATTTCAATATGAACAACAATTAGAATGATTCGATTGACTATAATAGAACAATTACAATTACAGAACAAAAGAAGGTATTGGTAATGGCTTTAACTAAAAACTTGAGACTTTTTAAAAATAGAATTCTAAAACTTTTTGGAATTATAACTATTTTTTATTGACGAGCCATAGTAATTGCACCTATTAAGGAAACTAATAGAATTATAGAAATGAGTTCAAACGGAAGATAAAAATCTGTTGATAAATGAATCCCAATTTGTTGAACGTTAATTATTAAGTCCTGTTCTAGAATCTGGTTTGATCTTGTAGTCCAAAGAATTCCGTACCACGACGTATCTGGGATAGTAGTAATTAGTGAAAAAAGAATACTTATACAAACCAGTGACGTAACCCCATCTCCAATGGTCCAAAGACGGGAATCATTGGAATATTCCGAACCATTCATGAACATTACAGCAAATATTATTAAGACATTTATGGCTCCTACATAAATAAGGAGTTGCGCGGCAGCTACAAAATAGGAATTCGATGGAATATATAATAAGGATATACAAACAAGAACCAATCCCAACGAAAAGGCAGAATAAATTGGATTAGTAAATAAGACTACTCCTAGACCCCCTAATATAAGAACTGCTCCTAGAAATACTACAAGAATCTCATGTATTGGTCCAGATAAATCCATTATGTATAAAATAAGAGATAAATAAGTCTAAAGATTTCATGACCTTACTGAATAGTCCAGGAAGGGAAAAGCACTTACCCCATTTTTTTTTTCATCCTAGAAAAGAGTAGTTTCCATTTGATATTTGGAAATCATCACGAAAAAAAGAAATTCTCAGTTTAAATCAAAGAATGATCCTCAACAATTAATAGTTATTATTTATAGTAACTGACTAACCAAAATAAAAAAAGCTTGTATCCTTTCTATCAGAATATCAAAACAATATCTTAGGAATTGGTAATTGTTCTTGAATCGAGGGATTTTTCTTTGTATATTTTGCTTTGGGTCGAATTCATAACGGTTTGAATTGTGTAATCTCCAATTACTGACATTGGTAACCGACCCAAAGCAATTTGATTATAATTCAATTCGTGACGATCATAAGTAGAAAGTTCATATTCTTCAGTCATTGATAAACAGTTTGTTGGACAATATTCGACACAGTTACCACAAAATATACAAATACCGAAATCAATACTATAATTAAGCAATTGTTTCTTTTTAATATCTCTTTCAAATCTCCAATCAACAACGGGTAGATCTATAGGGCATACACGAACACATACTTCACAAGCAATACATTTATCAAATTCAAAATGGATTCGACCGCGGAAACGATCTGATGTGATAGATTTTTCATAAGGATATTGAATAGTTATAGGCAAACGATTTGTGTGGGATAAGGTAATTACGAAACTTTGACCAATGTACCTTGCGGCTCGTATTGTTTGTTGACCATAATTCATGAACCTAGTCACCATAGGAAACATATTGTATATATCGATGAATAAATTGATGTTTTTTTTTTTTCTTGTTTAAGAGAGGTTATGAGTATAGAATATCGTTATCGTATTCTTTGTATTTATAGTGAAACAAGTTGGAAAGAAGTTGTCAATAATAGATTACCTAGAGAAATAGGTAAAAGAAATTTCCATCCAAGATTTAATAGCTGATCCATTCTCATCCTAGGTAAAGTCCATCTTGTTGTGATAGAGATGAACAGAAACAAATAAGCTTTAGCTAATGTAATAAAGATACCAACTGTCATTCCCAAGACTCCATTTGTTCCGATAGGTTCCGGAATGGATATGTACGGAATAGATAAATTCCACCCCCCTAAATAAAGAACTGTTACAAATAATGAAGAAACTAAAAGATTTAGGTAAGAAGCAACGTAAAATAAACCATATTTTATACCTGAATATTCAGTTTGATAACCTGCTACTAATTCCTCCTCCGCTTCTGGTAAATCAAAGGGCAATCTCTCACATTCCGCAAGAGAAGAAATTATAAAAACTATAAACCCTATAGGTTGCCGCCACAGATTCCACCCCCAAAAACCGTATTTTGACTGTGCCTCAACTATATCAACTGTACTTGAACTGTTAGATAATTATAGTTGATAATAACATCACTGTTCTCATCACTATTCCAAAACCGTACATGAGATTTTTACCTCATACGGCTTCTCTATGGACACAAATAAATGTAAGGACCTGTTCGGTAAGGTATCCGTGGATAGTGGATACAATAAAAATACATCGGAGAGTCCAAAAAATTAGACCCATGTAATTCTGTCGGCTAGAAAAAGGTGCTTCCGAATTGATCTCATCCCTTATAATTTAAATGAATCTTTGTTTGGTTTTGGTAATAATTGAATCCTTCAATAAAATACTCGTTATAAAAAGAAATAGATAGAAAGAATTAGTCACTAGTTCATGAATCATAAATAATAAGAATTCCACATGTATGGCTATATATGGAGTAAAAAATAAATAAAGATCTTTTTTTTATTCTATTATTTATTGCATTCTATTTCTTTTATTCCTGTTCTTCTTTCTCAGAAAAAAAAAAGTACTATTTAAAAATAAATAAAGGGATTAATTCGTTCTTGATAGTAATTTATTTATTCAGTGAATAGGAGCATACTCTAGATCGAAATCGTGGGGAAGTACTGCTTGATCGTTTCTACCAACTTAAAGCCCCTATTATGATTCGTTTTTATGTGAAAATACCTATTTTTTTTATACCTTACATTATCTATTACTAATCCTTTGTGTATCTTGGTGTTCCTAACTGTTCACTGATTTTTGATTGATCCCCGCTATGGTTATGGTAAGGTAATATATACAAGTACAGTAATAGAAACTCCATACAGTTGATCTTTTGCATCCGCTTCAAGATATGATGACTAATCAAAAAATCTTGGGATAAACAGTTTTCACTGCTTATGTTTTCTGTCACTTTTTTCTTGTATATAGGGAATGAGATTTTATCCTCTTACTACAAATTGAAAAGCTGTTTTCTTTCACTCATATAACTATTTGGTTTAACTCATCGATCTGAATTGAATGAATAAAAAATAAAAAATGAAGATATCTATTCAATACATTCACCTTCTTTCCTTTATTTCATTTCTGGGAGAGGTCAAAGTTTATGTTCCAACGAATCACACGTAGAGATATTGATAATACACATAGAGTTAATGGTATTTCATAACTAATAGATTGAGCAGCAGCTCGTAGACCACCTGAAAAGGAATATTTATTATTCGATCCATATCCTGATATAAGAAGCCCGATGGGAGCAATACTTGAAATAGAGATCCATAAAGAAACACCTATACTGAGATCGGCTAAAACAAGTCGATACCCAAAAGGAATTACTAAATAACTTAGTAAAATTGATATGACTGCTATAGACGGTCCGACACTAAACAAACGAATATCTCCTCTAGATGGGAGGAGGTCCTCTTTAAAAAGTAGTTTAGTCCCGTCTGCTAGAGCTTGAAGAATTCCCAACGGGCCGGCATATTCAGGTCCAATACGTTGTTGTATCGCTGCGGATATTTCTCTTTCTAACCATACAATTACTAGTACCCCTACAGTAATTCCCAGTATAAGGGTCAAAACGGGGACAAAGAGCCAGCCGAATCCATAGATTTCTTTTAACGATTCTGATTTAGAAAAAGAATTGATAGCTTGTACTTCTGTCGCGCCAATTATCATTTCAACGATCAACTTCTCCCATAATGATATCTATACTACCCAGTATCGTCATGATATCAGCCAATTTCATTCTTTTAATTATCTGGGGAAGAATTTGCAAATTGATGAAACCTGGTGGACGAATTTTCCATCTCCAGGGAAAAACACTATTATCCCCTATCAAATAAATTCCTAATTCCCCTTTTGGGGCTTCTACTTTTACATAAAGCTCTTGTTTCGACAATTCAAAATTGGGTGAAGGTTTTTTACTAATGAATCTATATTCAAAATCATTCCATTCGGAATTTTTTGCACTATTAAAGCGCCGAACTTCTAAATTCTCATAGGGTCCTCCGGGAATTCCTTCGAGAGCCTGTTGAATAATTTTTATAGATTCCCTCATTTCACCGATTCGTACTAAATAACGAGCTAATGAATCTCCTTCTTTTTGCCATTGGACTTCCCAATTTAATTCATTGTAACATTCATAATGATCAATTTTACGAAGATCCCATTGGATCCCGGAAGCCCTTAACATTGGTCCTGATAAGCCCCAATTTATTGCTTCCTCTCCACCAATAATGCCCACTCCTTCAACTCGTTCCAAAAAAATGGGATTCCGTGTAATAAGTTTTTGATATTCAACAACTTCTGTTAAAAAATAATCGCAGAAATCCAAACATTTATCTATCCAACCATGAGGTAGATCAGCAGCTACTCCTCCGATACGGAAATAATTATGCATCATTCGCATACCTGTGGCAGCTTCGAATAGATCATATAGCAATTCTCTCTCTCTAAAAATATAGAAAAAGGGAGTCTGTGCACCGATATCCGCCATAAAAGGTCCAAGCCATAACAAATGAGAAGCTATACGACTCAGCTCTAACATAATTACTCTGATATAGCTGGCCCTTTGAGGTACTTGAACATTTCCCAGCTGTTCTGGTGCATTTACCGTTATTGCTTCTGTAAACATAGTAGCTAAATAATCCCAACGTGTTACATATGGCAGATATTGTATAATTGTTCGGTTTTCCGCTATTTTCTCCATCCCTCTGTGTAAATAGCCCAATATGGGTTCACAGTCAATAACATCTTCACCATCGAGAGTAACAATTAGTCGAAGAACACCATGCATTGATGGGTGGTGAGGACCCATATTGACTATCATGAGATCTTTTCTTGTGGCCGGTACAGTCATATCCTTTCTTCCCTAATTCAGTATTCCATGAATTGCTCAAAACGAGGCTTAGAAAAATTTTTAATATAATAACTAAAAAAAATTCAAACGAATATTCATATCCAAATTTTAGACTCCCGAATATCCAACTGACTAATTAATATCTTATAACGTACTCTATTTTTATTTGACAAATAAGCCAGCAACCGTTGACGTTTTCCCAGAATTCTTCGTAGACCCCTTTGCGATAAAAAATCTTTTTTGTGCAATTCCAAATGCGAAGTAAGTCTCCGTATCTTATTGGTGAAATTGAATACTTGAAATTCAACAGACCCTTTGTTGTTTTCTTCTTTTTCTTCTTGTTGAATAGCTGGGATGAATGAATTTTTTACCATAACATATTTTTCCGTTTTCTTTCTTTTTATTTTATAGATTTTACCGATCAGGAATAATAATTATTATATTTATATTATGTTATTATATTTATATTATGATTATTCCAGTCATTTTCATCTGGTATACGCAAAAGCGTAGATTTATTCATATACTACTTTTTGATTCTATCCAAATCCCATTCGATTTTTTGAAAATCGAATGGGATTTGGATAGAAAGAGAGAAAATACATTTACGAAAGATAATTATTTCTTTGTGTCTAAGAACATTCTATTCTGCCCATTTATTATTCCTAGAACCAATTGAATTGATATGCCATTAAATTAGTATCATGTACCAAAATGTAACGCAACCTATGCGTACATCTTTCGGAATCTATCAAATATGTGATATCCAAGCAATATACCATTAACTAATTCTAAATTGTGGATACATATGTATCCTTAACATACTGAAACGACTGCCGTTATTGGTATTAAACCAATAGCGATTCATACAAGCTAAATCTTCTAATCGATAATTCGGCCAAAGAAGCAATTTTAATTTTAAAATGTTATTTACATCTGTATTAATATTAATGTTATTTACATCTGTATTAAGATACCTGTCTTCATTCAAAAATTGTCCACAGTTTCTCATCTTGTTTTCGTTGAAAAACACTGGATTTATATCCACAATATTCCAATTCCGGGAATTTAAAAGAATTCGAATTCGCAATTCTCTACGACGTTTAGTAGATAGAATATTTTCTGGAATAAGGAAATTCGAATTCTTTTTTTTTCTATTCACAAGAATATTGCTATGTTGTGCAATGGATCTGTCGAAATTCTTCTTCTCAACATCTCTTTTTTTTATGCATTTTCCATTAGTTTCATTTTGGTTTTCACTCTTATCCGCCAATGAAATACTTATGGTTTGATAGATAATAAATTGCTCATCCCATTCTATAAATAAACGAATTGATTTGATAATAAAAATTCCTTTTTTTAGTAATTCTGGAATAACGGCCTTATTCGTCATCAATATCATATCCATATGCATCTCTCTTCTTTTAACCGAGGATATCAAAATTTTTTTGTTTATATCTGGCAGTCTAAGTAGGAAACAATACACCTTAAGATTATTAAACATTAATTGATTGAAGGGGTCAACCCATTTGAATTGAAAATAAAAAAATTGTTTCAGGAACAAATCCATTTCTTTTTCCTTCTCTCCCTCTTTTTCAACGTCAGATTTAACGTCATGTTTTTCAACATCTTTTTTTGTCTCTCCCTCTTTTTCAACGTCAGATTTAACGTCATGTTTTTCAACATCTTTTTTTGTCTCTCCCTCTTTTTCAACGTCAGATTTAACGTCATGTTTTTCAACATCTTTTTTTTTTCGTAGATCTGAGCCAAGACCTATTTGGCTCTGTTGTTCGTTTTTTTGTTGGTTGGAATTTTTTAATTCAAGATATTCTTTTTGATTGGATGATATGTGGCTGCCATGTTCATTTGCATACAAATCTAAAAGAAGTAATTTGATTGGTATCACCCATGGTTTAATCTTATATGTATCAAAAAGTAGCACAAATTCTGGAAACAACCAAAATGTTCGATTTAATATGTTCCGATTACGAGAGAATCTTTCTTGATTCATTCCCATCCAATCAAAAAAGTTTCTTTTTTGATTGGGTGTGGGTGGGTTGATTTTTTCATGAATCGAAATATCTTTTTTTTTCATTTTGTGATACTTATGAGTTTCAGTTTTAGTATTTTTCTTAATCTTAGTGCCAACATGCGTATTGGTCCAAGTCTCAATAGTATTGGTCCAAGTCTCAATATCGATATTCTTTCTAATACAAAAATGGAAAATTCCACAATGAAAATATTTTCTATCCAGATTTTTATCCTTAGCAATAATATATCTTTCTTTTAGAAAATCATCAACTGCTATATTTAACAATACATAAAATAAGTCGGGTTTCCGTGTATTGAAATTATAAGGAATTTCTTGGTGACCATTTACTTGTAATTTTGATCCATAAATATATAAGTTCTTGTCCGTCTTATCTCCATAATTCATATATTTATGTGAAAAAAAATAATATCCGTAATGTTTTTTAAATTTGTTTTTTTTATTTTGATTCGTCAATGAATCCCCTGCATCATAATTTTCTTTCATGTAATGATGAATTTTTTCTTTTTTATCTGAATCCAATTTCATTAAGTCTTTGTTTTTAATCATACGGCTGACTCTACTTCGCCATTTTTTTGGTTCCAATCGAGACCATTTGGCCGGGGATAAATTGTATTGATCATGACCCTTTAACCAGTTTTTCCATTCATTCATTCCAGACTTTTTCATTTTCTTATGCCTTGATTTGTAATCAAATATTCCTCGTTTTATACAATAATCCTTTATTTCTCCCCTAAGATAATGATAGGTACCCCGATCTTGAAGTACGGATCTCAAGTTATACTTGTTAAATAATGGGGTTTGTGAAAATTTGTAAAATACATATGCTTGTGACAAGGAAGATAAGTCAAAATAACTATTGAAATTATTATCACTAATATTAGTATTCGTATTAGAAACTAACTTTTTTACAGTCGAAATAAAGTTCATTGTATTTTGAATTGTTTCATCAATTCCTTCTTGATTTATTTCATCGTTGTAAATGGATTTATTTAGAATTTTATTTTTTGATTCAAAGAAAAGTTGTGCATGGATCCTTGGAATGTTAATTGTACATAGGAAGATATCGATGTATATTTTTTCAATGAAAAATTTCATAAAATAATGAAATTTTCGTATTAATCGGATATTGTTTCTTTTAAATAGCTGCCAAATATATTTTGGGTATTCCAATCTTTTATCATCATAAGTTTGAACTCTTTTTTTCTTGTCTTTTGTAATTTGTTCTATTTGATTCCTGATTGTAATTATCCTATCAGAAAGGTCTTTCCTTTTTTTCTCCGTGAGTGAATAATTTGTCCAATTCATGGATCGAATTTGAATGGTCGATTCATTATTCATTTTATTATTGATTTGGAAATCTTTTCCATTTTGATTTGGTTCATATACTTTCACTTTCCTCTTCATAAATAGAAATAAAAAAATTAGGGTGATTTTTTCAAGTTCTTTCATTATTCGTTTTCTAACTTGAGCTATTTTTATGATCCATACTTTTATTACTTTTATTATTACTTTTATTACTTTTGAAATTAGTAAAGCCCATTTTATTCTTTCTTTTAAAAATCTTAGAAATATAAATATAAATATAGAAAATTGATTTTGAACCTTTCTAATTGTTTTGTCGATTTCTTGAGAAATGGGTTTAAAAAAAGAAAATCGTTTTCGGGGAGAACCAAAGGGAACTTTCGCTTCCTTTCCCCATATTGTTAAAAAACAATTTTTGTTTTTTTTTTCTTTCATTGAATCTCTATGACCAGACCGTACTTTAATTTTAGCTCCTCGCCAAGGTTTCAAACAGAAAGGATATAGAATCTTTATCTGAATCCCGTCTGCTAACCAATCTTTAGGAAATTCTGTTTCTGATAATGGAACACCGTTGTAGGTGCAGTTAATATGCATTTCTTTATTCAATGCCTTAAAATCTTCGTACCACTCGGGGAATTGGAATAATAACATACGGCCTACATTTTTAGCTATTATCAATAAAGGTAATACGATGTTTTTTCTAAGAAAAGATTGGGTTACTAACATCGACCCTCTTATTATTTGAGTAAACATAAGGGCATCCCAAGTTTCGGATATTATTCTCCGGCGATCTTTTTCTTCTTCCTCTTCTTCCTTTTTTTTGTCTTTTTTGTCTTTTTTGTCTTTTTTGTCTTTTTTGTCTTTTTTGTCTTTTTTGTCTTTTTTGTCTTTTTTGTCTTTTTTGTCTTTTTCGTCTTTTTCGTTTGCTTTTTCCTCCTCAAAATCAGAAATTTGAAATTCTGATTCTCTACCAACCCAGTTCCTAAAAATTATATTTGTAATTTTAGAAATATCAAAAGGAGAAACAAAAAATGTTTTGTCTATTCGATCCAAAAAAAGTGGGGAATGCACATTTGCTTGAAACATTTCAGAAATAACTATTTTGCGTCTTTGAGCACGCACGGATCCTTTTATGAGATCCCGACTAAAATCTGATTGTTGAGAGTAACGTATCAAAGCCAGTTCTTCCTCGTCTTCTTCATCTTTTTTTTCTTGGGCATTCTTCTTCTTACTAGTAGTAGTATTAGTAGTATCAGAATTGTTAGTAGTATCAGAATTGGCCTTTAGATCCTTATTATTAAAAATTACCACACGTTTGGCTTTTCTTGGGCGAATATCAGGATCTTCCTCTTCCTTTTTTTTATCTTTATCTTTATCTTTATCTTTATCTTTATCTTCCTCTTCCTCTTCCTCTTCCTCTTCCTCTTCCGCTTTCGCTTTCGCTTTCGCTTCCGCTTCCGCCTGCTCCTCCAAATCCTCGGCGTCGTCCAATTTGTATGACCATTGAGAAACCATTTCACTTATTTCTTCTATTTCACTTATTTCTTCTATTTCACTTATTTCTTCTATTTCTTCTTCTATTTCTTCTTCTAT